GTGCGAAAAGACAGATACAAGCTAGATAGGAGAATGTCAGGATCAATTACCGAGGAAGATATAACTATTTCGTAAGTTGTAGAGACAGACTAGTTGGGACAGCAGAAGCAGAACCGGCTTTTGATATTTGATAAAAGTCGTTTGAAAAAAAAAAGTTCGCGTCACAATTTGAAGTGAGTCTAGAATAAAGTATTCCGTGTGATCCCGATAATGGGATCTATTAATATACCCGATAGGATTGATGCTAGTGCACGAATGATCATAGCTATTTCAATAGAACTTTTTGAAATTGAAATTGATGGAGAAACTAATGAATTTTGTATATAAGTTGTGGATGCATCGCTCCTCCCATTCTTCCCAGTGAACATTAATTTAATTATTTTGAGATAGTAGTAGATAGAGATGACACTTGTGACGAGCGCTACCAGAACTGATGGGTACGAACCAGCCTTCCATCCATGCCAAAGGAGATAGAGTTTACCGAAAAAACCGGATGGTGGAGGGATACCCCCTAGGGATGGTGAACGTAAAACCGGAGAGAATGTTAGAACAGGATCCTTCATGTATAATCCCGCGTAATCCCTAATATTATCAGTTCCGGTTCGTAAACCAAATGGGGTGATACGAGCAAAAGTTCCCAGATTCATGAATATATAAATAAACGTATAAGTTGTCATACTTGCATAACCGTTCTCCGGGTCTGCAGCAAGTACTCCAATCATAATATATCCAATTTGGCTTATAGAGGGATAAGCTAGCATACGTTTCATGCTTATTTGAGTAACGGCAACTAGATTTCCTAATATCATGCTAGAAGTGGCCAATAATCCTACCACGATATGCCACTCATTAGGTAGATGTGGGAAAATTAGGCCGAAGAGTCGCGTAAATAAAGCTGGAGCTGCTACTTTAGAGGTAACAGAGAAAAAAGCAACGACTGGTGTAGGAGAGTCAGAGTCGAAAAGAAGATTTTCGATCTTTCCGCTCATTCAGAACCGTGCATGAAATTCTCACTTCACACGGCTCTTGGTTCATAAGAGATTCACTACTGATATTGCTCCCAGAACCTTCCTCGTGTATGTTTCAAACCCATTATTCCTTGAATAATTCATAATCATTCAATATGAGGACTAATTGTTAACTTCTCGAAGAATCCCTCGTCATTTGTTTAGATTACCCACCAGCAGTTTCGTCTCGAATTTTTTATTGCTTGTTTGTCCTTCTTCACTTTTCACCGGAATCCTTTCAACAACTAAAACAACTTGTTGGGTTGGTAGGCACACACGCCCGGCGGGAGAGACAAATTGTGACTTTTTTCG